TTTGTTTTTTCTGATGATGTTTTGAAAAATGAACTTAATTGGTTAATTCCGACCATCTGGCCTAGGTAGTATCTATCTTTCTAAGTTCATTGAATAAATCTAAAATGACCTCTCTTTTTGCCCACTACTTTATTATACATTATACATAAAGTACTAAGTACCCCCAAAAATTATGAGAAACCTGAAAAAATAGAAACTAAGGATAGGAATCTTTGAGAAACTGGTATGAAGACTCATTATTATTTGTACACAAGAAAGGGATGTAGAAAATTCCCCTTCTTGTGTACAAGACTAGGAAGACTAATAATGCCCCTAAAAAAATACGGTTCTTTTTACGAACTTGATGTTGCAAAATTTTCGGATCTAGAAATTCATTTCAGATAATTGAACCTTCTCAAACTGTTTCTTTTTAAGAACCAAAAAGATTTGTGCCAAAATAACAGATGCCAAGAAGAACAAAAGTCCTTGCACACGTAATGGATCTTGAAGTACTATTTCGGCATCTCCCTGACTAAATCCACCCACATTAGGATTACTTGTTAATGGTTGATCAAGTTTGATAGATTCACCCTCTGAAACAAGAAGTTCTGGCCCTGGAGGGATAATATCAACCACTTGACGTCCATCCGATGGATCCACTATGGTTATTTCGTATCCCCCCTTTTCTTTTCGTATAATTTTGTTTACTATACCTGCTGCTGTAGCATTATAAACTGTATTATTACTCTTGCTTCCGTCGGGATAAATCTGTCCCCGTCCCCTGTTCCCGCCTACATATATGGGATATTTTAAGAAGTGAACATCCTTTTTACTAGCGGGGTCGGGAGAAAGAATAGGAAAGGTTATTTCACTATATTTCTGACCAGGAACAGGACCTATCACAATAATATTTTTTTTTGTGGGGCGATAGCTCTGAAAAGACAGATTGCCTATCCTTTCTTTCATCTCGGGAGAAATACGGTCGGGAGGAGCTAATTCAAATCCCTCGGGTAAAATAAGAACAGCCCCCACATTCAAACCCCCCTTTTTACCATTAGCAAGAACTTGTTTTAGTTGCATATCATACGGAATTCTAACAACTGCTTCAAATACAGTATCGGGGAGTACCGTTTGGGGAACCTCAATATCCACGGGCTTATTAGCTAAATGGCAATTGGCACATACAATACGCCCAGTCGCTTCTCTTGGATTTTCATAACCCTGTTGTGCAAAAATGGGATATGCATTTGAAATGTATGTCCGAGTTATTATATATATCATGAGCGATACGGAAATGAATCGAGTAATCTGTTCCTTTGTCCAAGAATTTCTAGTTTGCATGGTCCAATCATTGAGCCCAAAATTTCTACAATAAATTAGGTAGGTTGCTAGTATAGTTCCCTATCCACGATTCTGCTATGTACGGAAATAAGTTTACTCGAATATAAGATAAATCCTCTGGAGAAATAGAAAGAGTAAGTACTTTTTTGAACGCTTTCTTTATGTACTTCTTTATGTACAAAGTAACAAACATTATATAATTAATATCAGTGGATCATTTTTCAGTCATTCATTGAATGATAAATCACTACAAGTGATGGAGATACACGATTTAAATAATGGAAGATCCAATATTTGAAAATTGTATCTAAAATGACTGGAAAAGTGGAAACAAGACCAGATATAATTTGATCGTTATGAGCAAATCCAAAATCTTTGTAGATAGAGCCAAGCATTAGTTCCCAACCATGGGGCGAATGGAATCCAATACACAAATCCGTTAATAAAAGAATACAAAAAGCTTTGATCGTGTCGCTTACGTTATATAAGAATTCCTGAACCCAAGAGTTAAGAATAACAAGTTCTTCATTACCCAGAATAGAATAACCGCTTAGAATAATGAAACAGATTATATTTGTCGAGAAGTGTAAAATAATATGGATACGATCTTCATTGTGCATCTTGATCAATTGGATTGTTTCTTTGTGTATTCCTATACTAAGCTTTTGTAGATGTGGCTCCGGATATTCCTTTATCATTTCGTTCAACAGGAAGAGTTCCTCGAATTCTATGAATTGTTCTAGAATACTATTTTCTTGAATGATATTAAAGAAAGTTTCGGATTGCCTAGTATTCCACCAATTAGTAACCCAGGATTCTAGACTTTTATGAAATAAAAGCGAGATACACCCAGGCAAAAATACTATAGATGCAAGATATAGAAGGGGAATGAATGCTTTCTTTTTTTCCATTTTTTTCATCTGTGAATTCTTAATGAACCCACCTCGTTTGTAAACTCTATGCGATCCAATATTTCTATCAAGCAATGAGTTCTATTACAAGGTATCTTTCCTTTGAATCTATTCACTGTTTTTTATTTGTGATGTATTGGTTATGGTTAGTCCTTGAATATATAAAAAATATCCAAATAGAATAAGAGTCCGTCTCAAATTCGAATGCAGAAATAATAAAAAATATTTTTTTTTTACTGATATCTCAATTGAGAAAATTCGCAGCAATTGTATTGTGTCCTTTCGATGAATGTCCCAAATAGGCCCTTTCAAGTAATGCCGTATTTCGAGACGAGCTAACTCCCTTATTTATCAAAATATAAAAAAATTGGACCTAATCCCGAAATGGAATATTTTGATATAGGAGATGCCTCTATTATTTTTTTATTTTTTACCTCCTGATGAGAAATAATTTTCAGTTCATTTCAAAATACTTCAATCGGTACACGCAAGAAATAGGCTAATTCCGCAGCTTTTTGTTCAATTTCGCGTGGAGTCAAATTCTCATCAGTACGAGTCAAGGGAATAGCTCCCTGGCCTCGGATGTCCATATAAAGGACACGCCGGGCATAAATACCCTCTTTAACTTCTATTCTGATGGACTGAACATCTTTCATAAAGAATCGAAGGAAGATGCGACGATTTTTTCCAGGAAATCCCCAACGAAAAATACACACAATTCCTTCCTTTCTATCGAATTGATCATAACCACTACCTACATTCCAGGAGATTGTGCACCACAAATAGGAACTAATAAAGAGACCTGCGATGCCATAGAAAGACATGACGAGCCCTTGTGGAAAAAAAATGATTTGCTGAGACGGAAATAAAGATATCAAATTCCTACCAAGATAACTGGACGTTCCAACCAACAAGAATCCTAATGAACCTAAAAAAAGGATAAAGGCCCAGCAGAAATTACTTATTTTTCGAGACCCCGTTATAAGTTCTATCCATATATGTTCTGATCGCCAACTCATACTAGATCCGGTTGCATTTTATTGAAATTGAGAGAATAACCCCCCCAAAATTTGACTTTATTCTTTTTCCGAAGTAACTCTCATCAACTAGCACTATTCTGATGGGAACCTTTAGGCATAATTCATCGAATTGGCTAGATGTAAAATACTAGTATCCCCTTTATATGATCTCCTATAGATAGAGATAGTGACATGCATTTCATTGACTTTACATTTCAGAGATCTGCGGATCCTGATCTATTTTTAAATAGCTATAATTTAATTATTTTAAACATATAACATATTTCCACATGCATAAGAGCTCTTTCAGTTACATTTAATTAATGTTCGGAAGAAGGCACATCTTATACGATAGTCTACTAAATGGATATCCATTTTATGATCCATGTCTAATCTAAGTCTTGAAAAAAATGGCTGAGATTGGGTCGCATCGGGTTTAAAAAATCTTGTTTCTTTGAACATGAAGAGATAAAGAAGCCATTGCAATTGCCGGAAATACTAGGCCCACTAAAGGCACAAAAATAGATGGTAAGTTGAGAGTTGTCATAGAATGGGTACCTCGGTTTAATATTTGTACCTGTTATTCTTAATATTATATATTTTTAAATAGATTTAACGTTATTAATTTTAAGTCGTATATAATTATACTATAAATGAATATATAATAAGTGCAAGGAATGTCGAACTAAAAAAATGTACTTATGAATTTAATTTTTCTACATGGAATATATGTCTGATAAACTAACAGCTTGTTCGCCACAAAAAAATAATTGACCTTAAAGGTCTACTTGATTCCATTTTTATTCGAAGGAAAGAAAGCGTGGAGCTGAAATAACTCATTCAGAACGCCTTTTAAAAGATTACGTGGTACGATTGTATCGAATAAGCCCTTATGGAATAAATATTCAGCCGCTTGTGAACCTTCAGGTACTGTCTTATTCAATGTTTGTTCAATTACCCGTTTACCCGCAAATGCAATGTAGGCATTGGGTTCAGCAATAATGATATCCCCCAACATACCAAAACTAGCCGTCACCCCACCAGTAGTAGGAGATGTAAGGATTGATATATAGAATAACTTTTTATTTGATTGATAATCATATAAAGCCGAAGATATTTTAGCCATTTGCATCAAACTCAAACTTCCTTCTTGCATCCGTGCGCCTCCGGAAGCACATACTAGAATAAGAGGTAGAAATTTATTGGTAGCATACTCGACCAACCGGGTGATTTTCTCGCCTACTACGGATCCCATACTACCCCCCATAAACTGAAAATCCATAACCCCAATTGCTATAGGAATACCGTTTAGTTGACCTGTGCCTGTTTGAACAGCCTCAGTTAATCCTGTCTTTCTTTGATAAGAATCAATGCGCTCTTTATAAGGTTCCTCCTCCGAATGAAATTCAATGGGATCAAGAGAGACCATGTCTTCATCCAAAGGATCCCAAGTACCTGCATCAATCGAAAGCTCGATTCTATCTGAACTACTCATTTTCAAATGATATCCACATTGTTCACAAATATACATTTTTGGCTTAAAAAATTTCTTATAATTTAATCCATAACAATTTTCGCATTGAACCCACAAATGCCTGTATTTTTGAGTTACCTCGAGATCATTAGAACTTGAAGTTAAATCACTACCATTCGTGCTAGTTATTATACTGGCATTCTTGTTTTCACTACTAGTTCCACTTTCACCACAAATGTAACTAGAAATGTAACTGTCACTATCATTATCACTTAA